TTTATTTATTTATATGAAATTTATTAACTATGGTTTAATAAATTTAATTATATATATATATATATATTAAATATTTATATTATAAAAATTATATTAATTAAATAAATTTTTAATTAATTAATATTTATATATATATATTAAATTTTTGTTTAATTAAAATATATATTTATAATATATTTCTATTTAATTAGAATTATAATTGATTTATAATTAAATTAATTTTTATAATAATATTACTAGAAAAAAAATAAGAGAAATAATAAAAATTTATTAATGTTTATTAAATATATAATATATAAAAAAAAAAAAAAAAAATCTATGTAAAAAAAAAGATAAATAGATAAATTTTTTATATTTTTATTAATTTATTATAAATTTATTTTACATATAAATTTTAGTATAAAATTTTAATTATTTTAAAAATAATTGATTTAAATATATAGTAATTAAAATTAAAAATTTAAGAAATTAAGATTTAGTAATATTTAAATTAATAACTAATTTTGTGCCAGCAGTTGCGGTTAAACAAAAATTAAATTAAATTATTTCAGTATGTAATAAATAATAAATAATTTAAAATTAAATATTAAATTATTAAGTGAAATTTTAATTTAATTAAAAATTATTTTTAAATTATGATTTAATAAATTTTATTATAAACTAGGATTAGATACCCTATTATTAAAAATTTAATTTAAAATACTAAAATAGTAAATAAAATATTATTGAAACTTAAATAATATGGCGGTATTTTAGTTCATTTAGAGGAATCTGTCTAATAATTGATAATCCACGAATAAATTTACTTAATTTATAATTTTATATATCGTTGTTAAAAAAATATTTATAAATAAAAATAATATTTTAAAATTTAAAATAAAATTTAATTCAGATCAAGATGTAGATTATAATTAAGTTTAAGATGGGTTACAATAAATTTATTTAAATGAATAAGATTTTGTAAAATTTAGTTGAAGGTGGATTTAAATGTAATTTTAATTAGTTTATTAAAATGATTAAAAATTGAAATATGTACATATTGCCCGTCACTTTCATTTTAAAGTTGAAATAAGTCGTAACAAAGTAGAAGTACTGGAAAGTGTTTCTAGAATGAACAAATTAGAGCTTGTTAAGTATTTCATTTACATTGAAAAGAAATTAAAATGATTAATTGATTTGAGGGGGAAAATTAATAAATTATAAATAATAAAAAAATTTTTGATATTGGGGGGTATTGAAGTATTTTTTTAGAAAAAATAATTTAATTTATAGAAAATTAGTATTGTAAAATAAATTTGAAATAGTTGAAAATAAATTAATAATAAAGTAATTTTTGTTTAATGTATCTTGTGTATCAGAGTTTATTAAAAAATATTTTTTAAATAAAAAAATCTCGAATTTAGAAGAGTTAATTAATTATAAAAGTTAATGTAGAAAAATTATTTTAAATAATTAATTTGAAATGAAATGTTAATCGTTTCTAAATATATCTAGTTATTTTAGAAAAAAATTTAATTTTAAATTTAAAAAATTTTATTTTTAATTATAATTAAAAATAAAATTTTTAAAATTAAATATATTAAGGGATAAGCTTTATTATAAAAATTTATAAAAAAAAATAAGTTAGAAATAAAAATTTTAAGATTTATATTGTTTAAAAATTATAATTTATTAAAAAAAATTTTATTTTTAATAAAATTTAATAAAAAATTTAATTTTATATAAAATAATAATAAAAATAAAAAAAAATTAGTAATAATGATAAAATTAGTATATTATATTAAAATAATAATTTAATTAATTTAAATTAAATTAAAGGAATTCGGCAAAATTTTATATTCACTTGTTTATCAAAAACATGTCTTTTAGTTAATAATTTAAAGTCTAATCTGCCCACTGATAATTATATTAAAGGGCTGCAGTATATTGACTGTACAAAGGTAGCATAATCATTAGTCTTTTAATTGAAGACTTGTATGAAAGATTTGATGAAATATAAACTGTCTCTAGTTTAAAAATAAAATTTAATTTTTTAGTTAAAAAGCTAAAATAAATTTAAAAGACGAGAAGACCCTATAGAGTTTTATATTAAAATTATTTAAGATTATAAATATAAATAGAGATTAAAAATAAAATTAATATTTTATTGGGGTGATAAAAAAATTAATATAACTTTTTTTTAAAAAAACCATAAATAAGTGATTAATTGATCCATTTTTTATGATTAAAAGAAAAAATTACCTTAGGGATAACAGCGTAATATTTTTTTTTAGTACAAATAAAAAAAAAAGTTTGCGACCTCGATGTTGGATTAAGATAAAATTTGAATGCAAAAGTTTAAAATTTTGATCTGTTCGATCATTAAAATCTTACATGATCTGAGTTCAAACCGGTGTGAGCCAGGTTGGTTTCTATCTTTAAAATAAATAAATATTTTAGTACGAAAGGATCAGATATTTTTAATAATTAAAATTTAATGAATATTAATAATAATAATAAATTATACTATTTTGACAGAAAAATGTGATGATTTTAGAAGTCATAAATATATAATTATATATTATATAAATGGTATATGATAATACAAGATTTATATAATATAATTATAGGGATTTTAATTCTATTAATTGGTGTTTTAATTGGTGTTGCTTTTTTAACATTATTAGAGCGTAAGGTTTTAGGTTATATCCAAATTCGTAAAGGTCCCAATAAAATAGGTATATTAGGGATTTTACAACCATTTTGTGATGCTATTAAATTATTTTCTAAGGAACAAGTTTATTTAAATTATTCAAATTATTTTTCTTTTTATTTTTCTCCAATTGTGAGATTTATATTATCTTTAATAATTTGAATATTAATTCCTTATTATTTTAATATGATTAATTTTAATTTAGGAATATTATTTTTTTTATGTTGTATAAGAATTGGGGTTTATACTTTATTAATTGCTGGATGATCCTCAAATAGAAATTATTCTTTATTAGGGGGTTTACGTGCGGTAGCTCAAACGATTTCTTATGAGGTAAGATTATCTTTAATTTTAATATCAAGTATTATTTTAATTATAGATTTTAATATAATTAAATTTATAGAATATCAATATTTAATTTGATTAATAATGATGATATTACCTTTAAGAATATGTTTTTTATCTTCGTTAATGGCAGAAACTAATCGTACTCCTTTTGATTTTGCTGAGGGGGAAAGAGAATTAGTTTCAGGGTTTAATATTGAGTATAGAAGAGGGGGGTTTGCTTTAATTTTTTTAGCTGAGTATTCTAGTATTTTATTTATAAGATTATTATTTATTATTGTGTATATAGGAGGTTATACTTTAAATTTAATATTTTATTTAAAATTAGTATTTTTATCTTTTTTTTTTGTTTGAGTTCGAGGTACATTACCTCGTTATCGTTATGATAAGCTAATATATTTATGTTGAAAAAGATATTTACCTTTATCTTTAAATTATCTATTATTTTTTATAGGGTTAAAAATAATTTTAATATATAAAATATATTTAGTATAAATTAATAGAATATTTATTCTTTCTTAAGTTTTCAAAACAAATGCTTATACAAGCTCATTAATTATGAATTAAAAATTAATTTATCTCAAAATTTATTTAAAATTGGGTTAATAATAAAATAAGAAAAATAAATTAGTGTTAAAAATTGACTTGTAATAATATAAGGATTTTCTACTGGTTGAGCTCCAATTCAAGTTAATAAAATAATTGTTGTAATAAAAGATCAAAATAAAATTTGATTTAAGGGGTAAAATTGAATACCTTGAATTTTTTTATTAAATGAAAAAGGTAAAATAATTAAAATTAAAATAGATATTACTAAAGCAATTACTCCTCCTAATTTATTAGGGATTGATCGAAGAATGGCATAAGCAAATAAAAAATATCATTCTGGTTGAATATGAATTGGGGTAACTAATGGATTAGCAGGGATAAAATTATCAGGGTCTCTTAATAAATAGGGATTTATAAGAGAAAGGAAAGTTAAAATTGAAATTAAAATAATAAATCCGATTAAATCTTTGAATGTGAAAAATGGGTGGAAAGGAATTTTATCTAAATTTCTATTAATTCCTAAAGGATTATTAGATCCTGTTTGATGAAGGAATAATAAATGAATTATAGTTAATATAAGAATAATAAAAGGAAGTAAAAAGTGAAAAGTATAAAATCGAGTTAGGGTTGCATTATCAATTGCAAATCCTCCTCAAATTCAATTAACTAATGTATTTCCTAAATAAGGAATTGCAGATAAAAGATTAGTAATCACTGTAGCTCCTCAAAAAGATATTTGTCCTCAAGGTAATACATATCCTATGAAAGCTGTAGCTATTAATAAAAATAAAATAATAACACCAATTATTCAAGTAAATTTTAAATTGAAAGATTCATAATAAATTCCTCGACCAATATGAAAATAAATACAAATAAAAAAAAAAGATGCTCCATTAGTGTGTAAAGTTCGGATTAATCAACCATAGTTAACATTTCGACAAATATAATTAACTCTGAAGAAAGCTAAATCAATATTAGCTGTATAATATATAGTTAAAAATAATCCTGTTAAAATTTGGATTATTAAACATAAAGCTAATAGTGAACCAAAATTTCATCATGATGAAATATTAGAAGGAGTAGGTAAATCAATTAATGATTTATTAATAATTTTAATTACTGGGTGAGTTTTACGAATAGGTTTATATAAATTTATCATTAGTTATTAAATGATCGTAATGGACCAAAAAAAATATTAGTAATTTTTACAATTGCAATTAAGGTAATAAATAAATAAATAATTAATATTAATATTATAAAATAATTTTGTTTATTATATAATTTAGATAAATTAAAATTATATTCGTTATTAAAAAATAAATTTGAGTAAAAGAAATTAATTATTTCATCATTAAATGAAAAGTTTATTCAAATTAAATTATTTTTATAAAAAATTCTAAAAATTATTATTATAATAATAATATAAATAATAGAAAATTTTTCAGAGAAGTGAATTTTAAATAGTTCATTAGAAGCTACTCTTGAAACATAAATAAATAAAACTAATAATCCCCCTAAAAAAACTAAAAAAAGAATATATGAAAATCAATAAGTATTAATTAATATTCCTGAAATTAAACAAGTAAAAAGAGTTTGAATTAAAATTAATAGTCCTATTGCAAAGGGATGATTAATAAAATATAGTAAAATTGAGATTGAAATTAAAAAAATAGATATAATTATTTTTAAAATATCAAAGAATAGTTTATAAAAATAATAATTTTGGAGATTATAGATAAAGAAAATCTTTTTCTTTGAAGTTTTTAAAGAAAAATTCTTATTTTTGATTTACAAGACCAAGGTTTTTATTAAACTATAAAAACTTATTTATTTATTTAAACAAATGTTAAATATAAGATTGATTATTATTATTATATTTATATTTGGAAATATAATTTTTGTGTCAAAACATAAACATTTATTAATTGTATTAATAAGTTTAGAATTTATAGTACTTAGAATTTTTTTTTTAATATTATTATATTTAATAATAATTGATTATAATTTATATATAATAATAGTATTTTTAGTTTTTTCTGTATGTGAGGGGGCGTTAGGTTTATCTATTTTAGTCTCTATAATTCGAACTCATGGTAATGATTATTTTCAAAGTTTTAATTTAATTTAATGATAAAATTTTTATTTATAATAATTTTTATAATTCCTTTATGTTTTAAAAAAAATATATTTTGATTGGTTCAAATATTTTTAATATTTTTAATATTAATATTTATAAATTCTTCTGTTAGTATTATAAATTTTTGTAATTTAAGTTATATATTAGGGTATGATATAATTTCTTATGGTTTAATTTTATTAAGAATTTGAATTAGAAGATTAATAGTAATAGCTAGAGAAAGATTATATAAAAATAATTTTTATTCGAGTTTATTTTTATTTAATATTATTTTTTTAATAATAATGTTATATTTAACTTTTAGAGTAATAAATTTATTTATATTTTATTTATTTTTTGAGAGAAGATTAATTCCGACATTAATATTAATTATTGGTTGAGGGTATCAACCTGAACGAATTCAAGCAGGGATATATTTATTATTTTATACATTATTTGCTTCTTTACCATTATTATTAGGTATTTTTTATATTTATAATAATATAAATTATATAATAATTTATTTTTTAAAATTTTATGATTATAATTTATTACTTTTATATTTAAGATTAATTATTGCTTTTTTGATTAAAATGCCTATATATTTTGTTCATTTATGACTTCCTAAAGCTCATGTGGAAGCTTCAATTTCTGGTTCTATAATTTTAGCAGCAATTATATTAAAATTAGGGGGTTATGGGCTTTTACGGATTATAATTATTTTACAAAAAATTAATTTAAAAATAAGATTTATTTGAGTAGTAATTAGTTTAATTGGGGGTTTTTATATTAGAATAAAATGTTTTTGTCAAATTGATATAAAATCTTTAATTGCTTATTCATCTGTTGCTCATATAAGAATTGTTATTGGAGGTATTATAACAATAAATTATTGAGGATATATAGGATCTTACATTTTAATAATTGGTCATGGGTTATGTTCTTCTGGTATATTTTGTTTATCAAATATAAATTATGAACGATTAAATAGTCGAAGATTATTTATTAATAAGGGAATATTAAATTTTATACCTTCTTTAAGTTTATGATGGTTTTTACTAATATCTTCAAATATAGCTGCTCCTCCTTCATTAAATTTAATAGGTGAAATTAGATTAATTAATAGATTAATAAGATGATCTTGATTAAGAATAATTATATTAATATGTATTTCATTTTTTAGAGCTGGTTATAGTTTATATTTATATTCGTATACTCAACATGGGAAGTATAATATAAGAATTTATAGATTTTATACTAACACTTCTCGAGAATATTTAATTTTATTATTACATTGATTACCTTTAAATATTTTAGTGTTGAAAATTGATTATTGAATAATTTGATTTTATTTAAATAATTTAAAATAAAATATTGATTTGTGGAATCAAATATATGAGAAATTCATTTTAAATTATTAATAAGTTTTCTATTTGCTTTATTAGATTTTTTTTTTTATTTTTTTTTATATTATTAAATTTTTTTTTAGTATTTTATTTTATTATAAATAATATAATTATTTTTTTAGAGTGGGAAATTATTTCTTTTAATTCAGTTAATATTGTAATTTCTATTTTATTAGATTGAATATCTTTATTATTTATAATATTTGTTTCTTTAATTTCTTCTTCAGTTATTTTTTATAGAAAGAGTTATATAAAATCAGAATTAAATTTGAATCGGTTTATTATTTTAGTTTTATTATTTGTGTTTTCTATAATTTTATTAATTATTAGTCCTAATATAATTAGAATTTTTTTAGGATGAGATGGTTTAGGATTAGTTTCTTATTGTTTAGTAATTTATTATCAAAATATTAAATCTTATAATGCTGGTATGTTAACTGCTTTATCAAATCGAGTAGGGGATGTTATAATTTTAATATTAGTTTCTTGAATATTAAATTATGGGAGTTGAAATTATATTTTTTATTTAAATTTTATGGAAAATGATTTTTCTATAAAAGTTATTAGATTGTTAGTAATTATTGCAGCTATAACAAAAAGAGCTCAAATTCCTTTTAGTTCTTGATTACCTGCAGCTATGGCAGCACCTACTCCAGTTTCTGCTTTAGTTCATTCTTCTACTTTAGTAACTGCTGGGGTATATTTATTAATTCGATTTAATAATTTATTAGTTGAAATATACTTTTTAAATTTTTTATTATTATTTTTTGGTTTAACTATAATAATAGCTGGTATTTGTGCAAATTATGAGTTTGATTTAAAAAAAATTATTGCTTTATCTACATTAAGACAATTAGGTTTAATAATAAGAATTTTGAGAATAGGGTTTTATGATTTGGCTTTTTTTCATTTATTAACTCATGCAATATTTAAAGCTTTATTATTTATATGTGCTGGATTGATTATTCATATAATAAATAATAATCAAGATATTCGTTTAATAGGGGGTATTGGATTTTATATTCCTTTAACTTCTTTGTGTTTAAATATTTCTAATTTAGCTTTATGTGGAATTCCATTTTTAGCTGGGTTTTATTCTAAAGATATAATTTTAGAAATGGTAAGAATAAGAAATTTAAATTTATTAATTTTTTATTTATATTATTTTTCTACTGGTTTAACTATATTTTATACTATTCGTTTATTAATATATTTAATAGTTAATGATTATAATTTATTATCTATTTATAATTTATATGATGAAGATTATATTATATTAAAAAGTATATTTATTTTATTATTTATGAGATTAATTTCAGGAAGATTTTTAAGTTGATTAATATTTTATTACCCTTATATAATTTATTTACCTTTTTCTTTGAAAATGATGGTAATTTATGTTAGTTTTACAGGAATATTGATAGGATGATTAATTAGAAATATAAATATGTATTCTTTAAATAAGTTTTTAATATTTTATAATTTAAGATGATTTTTAACTTTAATATGATTTTTACCTAATTTATCTACTTATAGTTTAAATTATTTTTTTTTAAAATTAGGTCAATCTTTAAAAAAAAATATTGATATAGGGTGAATAGAAATATATAGAAGTCAAGGAATATATAAAATTATTAAAATTTATTCTTTAATTAATATGATTTATCAGATAAATAATTTTAAAATTTATTTATTTAGATTTATTTTATGAATAATAATTTTTATTATTTTAATTATAATTTATTTAAATAGCTTAATAAGAGCATAATATTGAAGATATTAAGGTGATTAAATAATCTTTARATATTTATAAAAAAAAAATTTTTTATTTTTACAATGAAAATGTAAAGTTTTTTTTAAACTATATAAATATATATATATATATATATATAAGAAATATTAATGATTTTATTCACTAAAAATTAAGTTAGCAGCTTAATTATTATATATTTCTTAATTGGAATTTTTAATTCAATTTTATCATTAACAGTGATATACCTCTTTTTGGTTTCAATTAATAAATAAGGAGTTATTAACTCTATCTTTTAAGTCGAAATTAAATGCAAATTGCTTCTTATTTAAGATAGATTAAAAATTCAATATTATTTGAATGCAAATCAAATGTTTTAAATAAACTACAATCCTTTAATTTGTTCAATTAAGTATATTTTGATTTCATTCATGATAAAGTCCTATTAATAAAATAATAATAAAAAAAAAATTAATTTTAAATCAGGTAATAAAATTAACTTTAAAAAATGTGGGGATTATAGGAAAAATTAATGCAATTTCTACATCAAAAATTAAAAAAATTACTGTGATTAAAAAAAAATGTAATGAAAATGGAATACGAGAAATTGATTTAGGGTCAAATCCACATTCAAAGGGGGAACATTTTTCACGATCAAGAAAAGATTTTTTTGAGATAATAAATGAAATTATTATAAAAATATTAGGGATAATAATTATGATAAAAGATATTGTTATTATTAAAATAATTATTTATATTAAAATAAAATTAAACTTTTTGATTGGAAGTCAAATATACTAAATATATTATATAAATAATTAATTTCCTCATCAATAAATAGAGATATAAAGGAAAAGTCATACTACATCAACAAAATGTCAATATCATGCAGCTGCTTCAAATCCAAAATGATGATTGTTAGAAAAATGATTATATAAATGTCGAATAAAACATGTTGATAAAAAAATAGTTCCAATAATTACATGAAGTCCGTGAAATCCGGTTGCTATAAAAAATGTTGATCCATAAATTCTATCAGAAATTGAAAAAGGGGCTTCAATATATTCGTAAGCTTGAAGAATTGAAAAATAAATACCTAATAAAATGGTAATAAATAAACTTTGTGAAGTTTGAGTGAAATTATTTTCTATTAAAGCATGATGAGTTCATGTAACTGAAATACCTGAGGTAATTAAAATAATAGTATTAAGTAGTGGAATTTGAAATGGGTTAAAAGGTATAATTCTTATAGGAGGTCATATAGATCCAATTTCAATATTAGGAGAAAGACTTCTATGAAAAAATGCTCAAAAAAATGAAATAAAAAAAAAAATTTCTGAAATAATAAACAAAATTATTCCTCATCGTAAACCTTTTTTAACTAAAATTGTGTGTTTACCTTGGAATGTTCCTTCTCGGCAAATATCTCGTCATCATTGATATATAGTTAATAAAATAATAATATATCCTAAAATAAGTAAATTTAAGTTAAAATTATGAAATCATTTTACTAATCCTGTTACTAAAGTTATTACTCCAATAGCTCCAGTTAAAGGTCAAGGTCTATAATCTACTAAATGATATGGGTGATTATAATTAGTTATCATTTATTAATAAGTTAATTAACTTCACTAGAATAAAGAGTACTTAAAATAGTAATAACATATGATTGAATAATTGCAACAGCAGACTCTAAAAATAATAATATAATTTGGATAATAATTAAAATAATTAATAAATAATTAGGTATATTTGTTCCTGTATTACTTAATAAAGTTAATAATAAATGACCAGCAATTATATTAGCTGTAAGTCGAATAGCTAAAGTTCCAGGACGGATAATGTTTCTAATTGTTTCAATTAATACTATAAAAGGTATTAAAATGGTTGGAGTTCCTTGAGGAATTATATGAATAAATATGTGTTGAGTATTATTAATTCATCCATAAATTATAAATCTTAATCATAAAGTTAATGCTAATGATAATGATATATTTAAATGACTAGTTCTAGTAAAAATATAAGGAAATAATCCTAAAAAATTATTAAATAAAATAAAAAAAAATAATGAAATAAAAATAAAAGTTGATCCATTATATCTATTTTTCCCCAAAAGAGTTTTAAATTCTTCATGTAATTTATAAGAAAAAAAATTTCAAAAAATAAAATGACGATTTGGAATTAATCAAAATGAATATGGGATAAATAATAAACCAATAAAAGTTCTTATTCAATTAATTGATAAATTAAAAATGTTGGTAGAGGGATCAAAAATTGAAAATAAATTATTTATCATTTTCAGTAAAAATTATTTTTTAATAATTTTTTATTTTTACTAATATAATTAATATTTTTATTATTAAAAATAAAATAATTTATAATATTAAAAATAATAAAAATTGTAATAAAAAAGATTAATGAAAGAATTCAATTAATAGGTATTATTTGTGGGATAAAAGAATATTACTAAAGTAATAATTTAAATTTGACATATTTATGTTATAAATTAACTAATTCTTTATTTCATTAGAAGTAATTGCTAATTTACTATAAAATGGTTTAAGAGACCAATACTTGCTTTCAGTCATCTAATGATGAATAATTATTAATTCAATTAATAAATTTATTAATTGAAATTCTTTCAATTACAATAGGTATAAAACTATGATTTGCACCGCAAATTTCAGAACATTGACCATAAAATAACCCAGGTCGGTTAATAAAAAATCTTGTTTGGTTTAATCGACCTGGGTTAGCATCAACTTTTACTCTTAATGATGGGATAGTTCATGAATGAATAACATCAGTAGCTGTAATTAAAATGCGAATTTGATTATTTATAGGTAAAATAATTCGGTTATCAACATCTAATAAACGAAAATTGGATAAATTATCAGTTGATTGAATTAAATATGAATCAAATTCAATATTATTAAAATCTGAATATTCATAACTTCAATATCATTGATGTCCAATTGATTTTAAAGTAATTAATGGGTTATTAAGTTCATCTAATAAATATAAAAGTCGTAAGGAAGGTAAAGCAATGAAGATAAGAGTAATTGCTGGTAAAATAGTTCAAATTAATTCAATTATTTGTTCTTCTAAAAGAAATCGATTAATATATTTGTTAAAAAATAAATTAATTATTAAATATGAAACTAAAATTGTAATTATAATTAAAATAATTAAAGTATGATCATGAAAGAAGATAATTTGTTCTATTAATGGGGAAGCTCTATTTTGATAATTAAAATTAGATCATGTTGCCATATTCTAAAAAAAGGATAATCCTTTATAAATGGGGTTTAAATCCATTACATATAGTCTGCCATATTAGAAGATACTTAAAATAGGTAATTCATTATAAGAATGTTCAGCTGGTGGTAAATTTTGATATCATTCAATGGATGAAGTTATATTTAAGGGAAAAATAATTAAACGTTGATTAATTATAGATTTTCATACAATAAGAATTATTATAATTATTGAAAAAAGAGAAATATAAGAACCAAAAGAAGAAATAATATTTCATGAAATAAAACTATCAGGATAATCTGAATAACGACGAGGTATCCCAGCTAAACCTAAAAAATGTTGAGGAAAAAAAGTTAAATTAACTCCAATAAATATTGATATAAATTGAATTTTTAATAAGTAAGGGTTTATAATTAATCCTGTAAATAATGGGTATCAGTGAATAAATCCCCCAAAAATAGCAAATACAGCTCCTATAGATAAAACATAATGAAAATGAGCAACAACATAATAAGTGTCATGAAGGGTAATGTCAATTGAAGAATTAGCTAAAACAACTCCTGTTAAACCTCCTACTGTAAATAAGAAAATAAATCCTAATCTTCATAATATAGATGGGCTATAATTAATTTGAGTTCCGTGAAGAGTGGCTAATCAACTAAAAATTTTAATTCCTGTTGGAACTGCAATAATTATAGTAGCTGATGTAAAATAAGCTCGTGTATCAATATCTATACCTACTGTAAATATATGATGGGCTCAAACAATAAATCCAAGAAGACCAATTGCTATTATAGCATAAATTATTCCTAAATAACCAAAAGTTTCTTTTTTACCTCTTTCTTGAGAAATTATGTGGGAAATTATACCAAATCCAGGTAAAATTAAAATATAAACTTCTGGGTGACCAAAAAATCAAAATAAATGTTGATAAAGAATTGGATCACCACCTCCAGCTGGATCAAAAAATGAAGTATTTAAATTACGATCAGTTAAAAGTATAGTAATAGCCCCAGCTAGAACTGGTAGAGAAAGTAATAATAGAAGAGCTGTAATACCAACAGATCAAACAAATAGGGGTATTTGATCAAAAGATATATTATTAATTCGTATATTAATAATAGTTGTGATAAAATTAATTGCTCCTAAAATTGAGGAAATACCAGCTAAATGAAGAGAAAAGATAGCTAAGTCAACAGAAGATCCTCTATGAGCAATATTGGAAGATAGTGGGGGGTAAACTGTTCATCCTGTTCCTGCTCCATTTTCGACAATTCTTCTTGAAATTAATAAAATTAATGATGGGGGTAGAAGTCAAAATCTTATGTTATTTATTCGGGGGAAAGCTATATCAGGGGCTCCTAGTATAAGAGGTACTAATCAATTTCCAAATCCTCCAATTATAATAGGTATCACTATAAAAAAAATTATAATAAAAGCATGTGCAGTTACAATAGTATTATAAATTTGATCATCACCAATTAATGAGCCAGGATTTCCTAGTTCAGTTCGAATTAATAAACTTAAAGAAGTTCCTACTATTCCTGCTCAAATTCCAAAAATAAAATATAAAGTTCCAATATCTTTATGATTTGTAGAAAAAAGTCATTTTCGCAAATAAAATGGCTGAGTTATAAGCGATAAATTGTAAATTTATTAACGAGAATTAATCTCTTTTATTATTAAGTCTTATATTCAAATAATGATTTAAAATTGCAAATTTTAAGGTGTAATTAATACTAAGGCTTAAAGAAATTTCTTTATAAATAATTTTGAAGATTATTAGTTTATAATTAACTTAAAACCTTAGAAAAAAAAAGTTCTAATAATTATACCTAATGTAGAAATAAAATTAAAAAAATAAATTAAAATTAAAAAATTATTTTTAATATAAATTTTAAATCATTTTAATTTAAAAGAAAAAAATAATAAAGAAGAATAAATAATTCGAATATAAACAAATAATAAAATTAAACTTGATATAATAAAAATAAAAGAAATAATAAAAAAATTATTATTTAATAAATAATTAATAATAATTCATTTAGGAAAAAATCCTAAAAAAGGTGGTAATCCACCTAAAGAAAGAAAATTAATTATAATTGAAATTTTAATTAAGAAATTTATATTAAAAAAAAATAATTGATTAATGAAAAAAATATTAATAATATAAAATAAAAAACATATAATAAATGTGAAAATTGAATAAAAAATAAAATAAATTATTCAAAGGTTTTCACTAATAATAATAGAGGAAATTATTCAACCTAAATTATTAATTGAGGAAAAAGCTATTAATTTACGTAAAGAAGTTTGATTAAATCTACCAATAGCCCCAATTAAAACATTAAAAATTATAATAAAATATAAAAAATTTAAATTAAAATAATAAGATAATAAAATTATAGGGGTAATTTTTTGTCATGTTATTAAAATAAAGCAGTTAAATCAAGAAAGACCTTCTATTACATTAGGGAATCAAAAATGGAATGGAATTGAACCTATTTTTATTAATAAAGAAGAATTAATAATAAGGGAAAAAATATTATTAAAAAAAAAATTTTTTATTAAAAATAATCTTAATAAAATTGAAAATAAGAAATTAATTGAAGCAATTGATTGGGTAAGAAAATATTTTAATGAGGCTTCTGAATTTAAAAGATTATGGGGAGTAGAAATAAGGGGGATAAATCTTAATAAATTAATTTCTAATCCAATTCAACATCCTATTCATGAATTAGAAGAAATAGAAATTAATGTTCTAAAAAATAAAATAAATAAAAAAAATATTTTATTAGAGTTAAGTATTAAAAGAATAAAAAATAAGAATTAAATTATTCTAAAATGAAGTTTATTCATATTAAAAAAATTATATTTTAGTGTAAGATGCACAGTAATTTTTGAAGTTATTAGATATAGTTTAATTCTATAAAATATAATAAAGGTAATAAAAATTTACATAATTTATTCTATCAGAATAATCCTTTAATCAGGCACTTTATTAATTTTAAAAAAAAGGATTTTCTTTATATTTGAGGTATGAGCCCAAAAGCTTTATTTAGCTTATTTTTAA